TAGTGTTTTTACAAGAAATCTCTAGCCAACCTTCCTGTAAAAGATCTTTTCTTAACATCAAGTATGTTGGTACTGGATAAAAAAATACGGTAACTCCAACAATTTCTTTGTCCTCAACGCCGCTTAATTTCCCGGAATTAGTCACTTCAACAGTCTTCGATGGTTATACGGGTATCCAAAATACGAACGAGATGGATGTTTGTTGTCCCAACCATTCTTGTTAGTCCCGATCCCGAAAGGAAAGGAAGGATATTTTTTTTTTTTACAAAGTTTTTTTTTTTTCTTTCGTGTTGTTGATTCCTAAGCGTAGTGCTTCTTTCCCCAGGCCGCCTATTGGTACTAGTGGAGTAGGGTTGACCTAACTCCATTAGTTATAGGTATAACCTTTCGCTTAATACTATAAATAAAAACAAACCTAAAATTGAAGTATATGAGGCTGCATTAATCGGGGATACACGACAGAAGGAATTAATCGTTTTATTTACAAATTTCACCTTCAGCAAGCGTAGGTTTTTTCTATTTTTTTCTTTCTCTCCGAAGAATGTGTCTTTTTCCTAAGACTGGGGGATCGGTAAATGTAAAAAAAAAAAAAAAAAGATAATCAAATCGCACCATCTCTGTAATAAGTGAATGCCTCTTTTTCTCCTGAAGTTGTCGGAATTATTCGTAATAAGATATTGGCTACAATTGAAAAGGTCTTATCAATAAAATTTCCATTTATCCGAGATCTAGGCATAGGTAGCAATCCATTCTATAATTTATTTATCGCGCGAGAAAAGAAAATAATCCCACAAACAAAGGAATTGTAAATACCGTACGAAATAACGTAAAAACAGACTCATTAATAAAATTTGTTTATCCTACGGCCTCGAAGAAGGTTTTTTTGATAAAAACTTTTTATTTCGATTTTTATAGTTCGAATTGATTGTATGCGCCTATCCAAAAAATGGAATATGAATGACTCACTTTTCACCCACCCGGTTTCTGGGCCATAATCATTATGCAGGAGGGAGAGATGGCCGAGTGGTTCAAGGCGTAGCATTGGAACTGCTATGTAGGCTTTTTGTTTACCGAGGGTTCGAATCCCTCTCTTTCCGTTGATGATTTGGTATTTTTTTTGAACTTATGAAGCTTCTTTTGTTTGTTTTCCTTGTTTGATTTTTTTTTTTACTTCCTCTATTTTATTTACTAGTTAACTATGTCAAATAGATAAAATCCTAAAAATATTTCAAAATCCAGCCCAAGCAAGAAAAACACATAAAACCAAAAATATTTTTTTTTTATTCTTCACGTCCTGGATTACGTCCTGGATCGTTAGATAGGAATCCGAAGATGAAAAGAGAAACAAAGAATATAACGACCGTATAAACAAATAGTTTTAGAGTAAGCATTACAAAATCTCCAAGATAATGAAATTAAAAAAATTAAAAACGACAGAGAAAGAGAATAGATTCTCTTATATTACACATTATGTTTCTTTTGATACGAAGTTTCTAAGAAATGAAGTGTTTTCGAGGAAATAGAAAAAAAAAAAAAAAATTCGGAAATTTATTTGTAGTAAGAGTCGATCCCTTTATTACTATTAGCCAAAATTTTCTTTCATATCAACAATCTAGGTATTGGTGGTGGACTCAAATCTAATAATAGGATTGGGATTTCTCAATGGAAAAAACGTAAGAATCGGGAAATGATGAGATGGCCCAGATTTTTCTTGTCTATCCAAAAATTTCAATATTTGAATCAAGGATTCACACTGTAAGACTTATCTGATCTTATAAATTGTTAAAATGTTCGAATTCTTGTTTTCGAATAAAAATTAAATTCTGAATTTTTAAAGTAAAGGACATTATTCAAATTAAAGATCTCATCGAAAACTTACAGCAGCTTGCCAAACAAAAGCTAAGAGAAAAAAGAGTACAGGTATTACTGGCATAATATCTACAATTGGATTTAAAAAAGCGTAGGCTTCGGGTAATTTTGCCAAGAAAAAACTACTTGAATAAAAGGTAGAGTGAATACAAATACAGACCAAACTAAAGATATTAAGCATAACAAACATTTTGTTCTTTAAGAAAATTAATTGTATTTTTGCTTTTTTATTTGTATTAGATATGTATATATATGTATAATTTTATTTTTATTATCATTTTTAATCAATTCTATATTCTAAAAATTCGAAATATAAAAAATTATTTCGAATATATCTAATATATAATAATATTCGAAATAATTTTTTATATTTTATTATAGATATTAATTAATAGTAATAAATTAGCAATACTAAAAAAAATGAATCAAATAAGGCCAGACCCCCCCAATCCTTCTTTGATTTGAACTGGATAAGTTCAAAATCTTTTCATTCTGAAAAAAAAAAAAATAGAAGAAATCAAAATCATACTTTCATACAATATCTTAATTGACTTCTATGTAATGATCAATAATTTCAGTTTCATTTTAATTCTACATCTACGCATATTAAAATCCCAGCAACAATTTTTTATTCCATTTCTATAGATATTTTTGAACTAGAATTGACGAACAACCAATACTAATAATAGTGTTTATTAGTGTCGAATCGACAATGGGGCGTGGCCAAGCGGTAAGGCAACGGGTTTTGGTCCCGCTATTCGGAGGTTCGAATCCTTCCGTCCCAGAGTAGAATATCCAGTCATGATGGATATTCTATTTGTTTGAATACAAATTGTATATCAGAATAAACATTAACCCTTTTTTTTTTTTTATTGTAATCACTGTGGATAATTGCATAATATAAAAAATCGATTTCTTATTATTATTTCATATTTCTATTTTTTTTTTCTAATATTTTTTTGTATCTTTTTGAATCAATTTCTTTTTATTATTTTATAAACTATCCAAATAGATTCAAATAGAATAGAAAATCTATTCATACAATATCGAATTAATTTGAATTTTTTTTTAGACTCCTTCCTTCACTTTATAAATTGTCCATTCATATGGAAGGAAAACCTAGAAAGAAGTAAAAAGGATAGATTATTATGTATCGATTGAATCAATGACTATTCACGATTTCATAATTGATAATTCAATCAATTACATACCGCGGATCCAAACTAAAGGAATGTTATGGTAAAACTTCGTTTAAAACGATGTGATGTGGTAAAAAGCAACGTGCGACTTGAAAGACATGATTAGATTAGCTGTGGATTCTTACATCCGCTATTTTTTCTAGTATATAGAAATCGGGGTGCTCCCGGTTCGACATCGTTTGTTCTGTTCCACTAGAACTCGTTGTTTGGGGGGCGGGAGAGGGATTGATGATGTAAATAGTACATGATGGAGCTCGAGTTGATTCATTTATCAGGGGCAAGTATCTAATAAGGTTAGTGAAGATTAATAAGTTAGAACAACTTCGTAAGTATATTTTTGAGAGAGAAATCGAAAGGATCCAATTCGAGCAAGGTTAAAAAAAGTCAAATTTGTTGGAATTGGTAAAACTAGTTCGATCAAAAGTGTATCCGCGGGAATCAATCTTCTATTTGTATGATTCTTTGAGAAAAAGAAATAAAATGGCATGTTGCTGCCATTTTTGAAACGATTAAAGATCCCATCCCCGAAGTAATGTCTAAACCCAATGATTCAAGGAAAAGCTAAAGGATCCTGGAACAAGTAAATACCATTTTCAAATTGTCTCAACAATTCGATTAGAATGAAGAAAAAATAGATTCTATAGATTCTAAAGAAGACAGGCAAGAAAAAAAGGGGGGTAGAGACCGCTCAATAAATGAAATACCTAAGCTAAGGGTTTTGTTTTCTTTTGAGTTATTTGAAAGTTATTCAATTTGAGTTATGAGGTTGCGAATACGAGGAGTTCTTTTTTTTTTTTCAGAAAGAAAAAGAATAAGAAAAAAAAAAAAATACTTAAATCATAGTCTAATTGATTTGATGATTTTATTGATCTATTTAACATCATATAATTTTATACTTTTATACATAGACATTATTTCTTTTGAATTTTCTCGAGCCGTACGAGGAGACAACTTCTTATACGTTTCTAGGGGGGTATTGTTTATCTATATCTATCCCAATGAGCCGTTTATCGAATCGTTGCAATTGATGTTCGATCCCGAAGAGAGGGAAGAGATCTTCGGAAAGTGGGTTTTTATGATCCAATAAAGAATCAAACCTATACCTATTAAAATATATTCCTGTTATTCTATATTTCCTTGAACAGGGCGCTCAACCTACAGGAACTGTTCAGGATATTTCAAAAAAGGCAGGTGTTTTTATGGAACTTTCCCCTAATCAACAAACGAAATTCAATTAATGAAATAAAAAAAAAAGAGGGTCGTGGATGACTTCTATATAGATTTATAGAATTCTTTTCTCTTTTATACCCCCCGTTCTCTTGTTCTATAGCTACAAAAATTGATTTTTATCGATCTTCAAAATGAACATAACCCCCGAATGCGGTGATTTTTTTAGTAAATAAAAACGAGAACGAGATAAAATATTTTAAATAGAATATTTATATGATATGATTTTTCATCGAATGACTATTCATCTATTGTATTTTCATGGAAATAGAGGAAAAAAAGCTCTATGGAAAAAGGGTGGTTCAATTCTATGTTGTTTAATAGGGAGTTAGAATACGGGTGTGGGTTAAGTAAATCAATGGATAGTTTTTGTCCTATTGAAAATACCAGTGTAAGTGAAGACCCAATTTTAACGGATATGGATAAAAACATTCATAGTTGGAATGCTAGTGACAATTCTAGTTATAGTAATGTTGATTATTTAGTCGGTGTCAGGAACATCCGGAATTTCCTATCTGATAAAACTTTTTTAGTTAGGGATAGTAAAAGGAATAGTTATTCCATATATTTTGATATTGAGAATCAAATTTTAGAGATTGACAATGATAATTCTTTTCTAAGTGAACCAGAAAGTTTTTTTTATATTTATAGTTATAATAATTCTAGCTATCTGAATAATGTCTCTAATAGTGATGATGATCATTCCATGTATGATACTAAATCTAATTGGAATAATAATATTAATAATAACATTAATAGTTGCATTGAGAGTGATCTTCGTTCTCGAATCTGTATTGATAGTTACATTTTAGGTGATAGTGACAAATACAATGACAGTTACTTTTATAGTTACATTTGTGGTAAGGGCAGAAATTGGAGTGAAAGCGAGAGTTCTAGTATAATAACTAGCACGAATGATACAAATGATAGTGATTTAACTAGAAGAGAAAGTTCTAACGATCTCGATGAAACTCAAAAATACAAGCATTTGTGGGTTGAATGCGAAAATTGTTATGGATTAAATTATAAAAAATTCTTTAAATCAAAAATGAATATTTGTGAACACTGTGGATATCATTTGAAAATGAGCAGTTCAGATAGAATCGAACTTTCGATTGATTCAGGTACTTGGAATCCTATGGATGAAGACATGGTCTCTCTGGATCCCATTGAATTTCATTCGGAAGAGGAACCTTATAAAGATCGTATTGATTCTTATCAAAGAAAGATAGGATTAACTGAGGCTGTTCAAACAGGCACAGGTCAACTAAATGGTATTCCTGTAGCAATTGGGATTATGGATTTTCAGTTTATGGGAGGTAGTATGGGATCCGTAGTAGGTGAGAAAATCACTCGTTTGGTCGAATATGCTACCAATCAACTTTTACCTCTTATTCTAGTATGTGCGTCCGGAGGAGCACGTATGCAAGAAGGAAGTTTGAGCTTGATGCAAATGGCTAAAATATCTTCTGCTTTATATAATTATCAAACAAGTAAAAAGTTATTCTATGTATCGATCCTTACATCTCCCACTACTGGTGGGGTGACAGCTAGTTTTGGCATGTTGGGGGATATCATTATTGCTGAACCCAATGCTTACATTGCATTTGCAGGTAAACGAGTAATTGAACAAACGTTGAATAAGACAGTACCCGAAGGTTCACAAGCATCTGAATATTTATTCCATAAGGGCTTATTTGATTCAATTGTACCACGTAATCCTTTAAAGGAGGTTCTGAGTGAGTTATTTCAGCTCCACGCTTTCTTTCCTTTGACTCAAAATGAAAAATCAAGCAGAGCCTAAATTTTTTTTTGTGGCGAGTGAGTAGTTATTTAGTTCTACATCCCTTATATTTCTTTATTAATTCTTTATTATTTTATTTATTAATAAATTAATAGATTCTATTAGTTATTCTTTTTTTTTTTTTTTCAAATATACTTAGTATAAGGATATATGAATTCTAGTGATTATAGACTATCTTTATAAGAATAATAAAAAAAATATGAAATTACAAAAATTTTTATTTTTAATATTGTTATATTAAAAATAAAAATACCAGGTACAAATATTAAATCGAGGTACCCATTCTATGATTAACTTACCCTCCATTTTTGTGCCTTTAGTGGGCCTAGTATTTCCGGCAATTGCAATGGCTTCTTTATTTCTTCATGTTCAAAAAAACAAGATTTTTTAGATACGCTGCGGGCAGTAGGGAAAATCTCATATATTTTTTAGCTCTGGAAGCAATTCGATGAATTACTCCTAAAGGTTTACATCAAACTAGTGCTAGTTGATGAAAGTTACTTCGGAAACAAAGAAAAGTAAAGTTAAATTCATTTTCATTTGCTTGGGTTATTTATTCTACCAATTCCAATAAAATAGAACTGCATCTAATATGAGTTGGCGATCAGAACGTATATGGATAGAACTTATAACGGGATCTCGAAAAACAAGTAATTTCTGTTGGGCCTTTATCCTTTTTTTAGGTTCATTAGGGTTCTTATTGGTTGGAACTTCCAGTTATCTTGGTAGGAATTTGTTATCTTTATTTCCGTCTCAGCAAATTGTTTTTTTTCCACAAGGGATCGTGATGTCTTTCTATGGAATCGCGGGTCTCTTTTTTAGTTCTTATTTGTGGTGTACAATTTCGTGGAATGTAGGTAGTGGTTATGATAGATTCGATAGAAAAGAGGGAATAGTGTGTATTTTTCGTTGGGGATTTCCTGGAAAAAATCGTCGTATTTTTCTCCGATTCCTTATGAAAGATATTCAGTCCATCAGAATAGAAGTTAAAGAGGGTATTTATACTCGTCGTGTCCTTTATATGGAAATCATAGGACAGGGGGCCATTCCCTTGACTCGTATTGACGAGAATTTGACTCCACGAGAAATTGAACAAAAAGCTGCGGAATTGGCCTATTTCTTGCATGTACCAATTGAAGTATTTTGAAAAAAAAAAACGCGGGAATAGATTATAGATTTAGATATTTATATAATAATATATATAGGCTCTATGACTTGTAATAGAACTTATGCTTGATAGAAATATTATTATCAGATAGAGTTGACGAATGAGGTGAAGCTGAGTTCATTAAAGACGAAAAATGCCAAAAAAGAAAGCATTCATTCCCCTTCTATATCTTACATCTATAGTCTTTTTGCCCTGGTGCATCTCTTTTACATTTAATAAAAGTCTGGAATCTT